TGTATCGGCTTGACCTTTCATAAGTGGGGCCAGAATAAAGCGTCCATAATAAAGACGCTTACTGTCTGCTCTTGATTCAACACACTTCCACTGTAGTGTCCGAGTAGATACTGTTACTTTCTCTCGAACCATAGTATATTATTTGATCAAATCATTGAATTATTTATTTCTCTTGAAATCTCTTCAATGTTTATTTTTACACACGTCTTTTTTTAGGAGGCCTACAGCCATTATGTGGCATAGGAGTTACATCCCGTATGAAACTTAATAGTATACCACTTCTACGAATAGCTCTTAATGCCGCATCTCTTCCGAGACCAGGGCCTTTTATCATAACTTCTGCTCGTTGCATACCTTGATCCACTACTGTCCGAATAGCATTTCCTGCTGCGGTTTGAGCGGCAAATGGTGTACCCCTTCTTGTACCCTTGAATCCACAAGCCCCGGCAGAGGACCAAGAAATTACTCGACCCCGTACATCTGTAACAGTCACAATGGTATTGTTGAAACTTGCTTGAACATGAATAACTCCCTTGGGGATTCTACGTGTATTCTTACGTGAACCAATACGTCTATTTCTACGCGAACCAATTTTTGGTATAGGTTTTGCCATATTTTATCATCTCATAAATATAAGTCAGAGATATATGGATATATCCATTTCATGTCAAAACAGATCCTTATTCTTTTTTTTTTTTTTTTTTTTTTTTACTTATTTTATTTATTTATTTGTACATCTGTACATCGGGTCCTTTAGATTTCGAGAGTCTTTTTGTTTTAGAAAGATTATCCTTGTCTTTGTTTATGTCTCGGGTTAGAACAAATTACTATAATTCGTCCCCGCCTACGGATCAATCGACATTTTTCACAAATTTTACGAACGGAGGCCCTTATTTTCATATTTGTCATTCCTTTTTTTAATTCCGAATCTACTTATTGGAAGAAAATAAGTTTCTTGAAATTTTTAATTTCGAATTGTATCCTCACTAAAGAATGTTGAAATTGAAAAAACCGCCTAATCATTCAAGTCTTTGCTTTGGAGTCTCTAAATTATACGCCCTTTGGTTGAATCATAAGGACTTACCTCAATTTTTAGTCTATTTCCTGGTAGTATACGTATAAAACTACATGAAATCCTTTACGAAACAAAAACCTGAATAATTTTTTTGTTATCTAAACGAATCCGGAAGATACATACCATCGGTAAGTTGTTCAGTAATTAAACCCTCATGAATCCATTTTTGTTGTTTCATTCCAGGTAAAACCGCTTTGAAGTATCAACTAATGTAAGAGGGATAATATTAGAAACTTGTCCTTTCTCTCTTTTCACAAATATGACCGTGTCGGCTATTAGAAAGATTACCATATATAACACAAAACTTCTCCGCCGATTCCTTCTAGTCGAGCCTTTCGGTCTGTCATTATACCTCGAGAAGTAGAAAGAATTACAACCCCCATTCCGCCTAAAATTCTAGGAATTCGTTGATAGTTAGAATATATTCGTAGACCGGGTCGACTGATCCGTTTTAAATTTAAAACAGTTCTATATGGTCCTTTCCTATTTCTTCTATGTCGTAGGGTTAAAACCAAAAAATATTTATTGCTTTCTTGATGTTTTCTCACGTTTTCAATAAAACCTTCTTGGAAAAGGATTTTAACAATATTTTCAGTGATGTTAGTAGATGGTATTCGAACTGTTCTTTTTTTATTCATGTCAGCATTTCGTATAGAGGTTATTATGTCAGCAATAGTGTCTTTACTCATGATAAACTAAGATTTTTGTTTCCCCCGAATTTTGATATAATCAACATGCTCTTTTTCTTTTTTTCTGAATTTTTTAATATTTATGAATTCTTTTTTTTTTTTTTTTTATGAATTATTAAAGATATATACGTGATAGATAAACAATTTACTAATTAATTAAATAAATTTAATCAATTTCATTCAAATACTATATTAAGGTCTTCCCCTATAATACTTCAGGTGCTAATGAAACTATTTTAGTGAAATTTAACTGTCTTAATTCCCGGGCGATCGCGCCGAAAATTCGGGTTCCTTTTGGATTTCCTTCTTGATCAATAACAACCGCAGCGTTGTCATCATATCGTATTATCATACCGTTGTCGCGTTTGAGTTCTTTACAAGTACGTACAATGACAGCTCGGACCACTTCTGATCTTTCTAGAGGTGTATTTGGTACTGCTTCCTTGATTACAGCAACAATAATGTCACCAATATGAGCATATCGTCGATTACTAGCTCCTATGATTCGAATACACATCAATTTTCGGGCCCCGCTGTTATCCGCTACATTCAAATGGGTTTGAGGTTGAATCATATCATTTTTTTTTATCGGTTTTTTCTTTTTCAATGCAAAGGTATAAATAAAAAAAAGAAATATTATTTGTTCAAAACAAAAAAAGAAACCTGCAATTGTTTTTTTTTTCATCCCAAAAACCCCTTTCGTTTGTTTCTACATTCCTATCCAGAAAGAATGAATTGAGTTCGTATAGGCATTTTAGATGCCGCTATTGAAATAGCCCTTCTAGCTATATTTTCTGCTACTCCGCTCATTTCATAAAGTATTCTACCGGGTTTAACGACAGCTACCCAATATTCGGGAGATCCTTTCCCCGAACCCATACGTGTTTCTGTAGGTCTTACTGTAACAGGTTTGTCTGGAAATATGCGTACCCATATTTTTCCACCGCGGCGTGCATTTCGTGTCATTGCTCGCCGCCCTGCTTCTATTTGTCTAGATGTGATCCAAGCGGGTTCAAGCGCTTGAAGAGCATATCTACCGAAGCAAATACGATTACCTCGATAAGATATTCCTTTCATTCTTCCTCTGTGTTGTTTACGGAATCTGGTTCTTTTGGGGTTATAGTTGATGGTTGTTTAGCAATTCCATCCATCTCTACTACAGAACCGGACACGAGAGTTTCTTCTCATCCAGCTCCTCGCGAATTAAACAATTAAAAAAAATTAAACAAAAAAAATACACGGTTAATAATCTATGGAATCGTGGGATTCTTTGAAATTTGATCTAATCGATTATAAATTAGAAATTTTTTGTGTTTTAATATATAATTTAACACGTATTTATATAATTTAACACGTATTCTATTTATAGATAATGTCGTTTTGGTAGAACGCTATAATGAATCTTTATTTTGTTTTTCCTTTTATTTCGAATCGACTAAAATTTAGAAATAAAAAAAAAATTCGCGGGCGAATATTTACTCTTTCAACATTCAGTTGTAAGATTAGTCTATGACATGACCTCTCAGAATAAATGAATAGGTTTCCGGTTCGTTCCGCCATCCTACTCAATGAATCATTAGGATTCGTTTTCAATAGAATCTTATGCATTCACAGGTTCTGTCGTTCCCACCACTTCTCGATTAATGATTAGGTCTGAATTTTACAACGGAGCCTCCAATTAAATTGATTCTTGAGTCAACCTTCTCAGTCTTTATTGGCTCGGGGCTCTTGATTTTTTGTTCTATGCACGGATTTGTCTAATTATGGATCAATCAGTATTGATGCTTTATTACATTCCCTTTATATGAGATGACTCATAGACCTTACATATTGGAATTATATATCATTAATATTCTTTTTCTATCTTTCTCTCAGCCTTCCATTTATCTGTATACTTGATATTGCTTTACAACCCATAATCAGATTTTTTTTGTTTGTTTATGTAAAAAAGATTTCAGTTGCTACAATGATATGACTTATATATCATATCTTGACTGGTTCTTTCTATTCAGATAACACGAAGTGATGAGTTGGTTATTAGTTCTATAGTTATCAGTTTGTACTATGGGCTGTCCATTTTTTTGAATCCCAACCCTAAAAAAACCAACGAGTCACACACTAAGCATAGCAATTATATCAAATGATTAATCGAATTTTTATTCAACCTTATAGAATTGTTCTTTTTTTTTTATTATTTACCAGAAAAAGAATGAAAGAGTTTGCCATTTTTTGTTTTATCACCAGATAGAACTAAATATAAGTCAAGTAAGTTCTTATTATTCCTCGTCTACAAATATCCAAATTTTGATGCCTAATACCCCATAGATAGTTCGAACTGCATAGGAACAATAATCAATTTTAGCTCGAATGGTTTGTAGAGGAACTCTACCTTCTCGGATCCATTCAACACGTGCAATTTCTTTTCCGTCGATACGCCCTGCAATTTGTACTTGAATCCCTTTTGTACCTGCCTGTTCAGTTAATTCAATAGCTTTTTTCATTGCTTTGCGAAATGAAACTCTATTCTTTAATTGTCCGGCTATAAATTCTGCAAGAATATTGGGGTGCCCGTAAGGATTTGCAATTCTTGTAATAGCAATGTTGAGTTTTCGGTTTACACAATTGAGTTCTTTTTGTACATGCGTCTGTAATTCTTCGATTCTTCGAGTCCTGTCTTCTATTAATAACTTGGGGAATCCCATATAGATTATGACCTGAATCAAATCGATTCTTTTTTGAATCTCTATACGTGCAATTCCCTCTACATTAGAGGATATTTTCATATTATTTTGCACATAATTTTTGATACAATCTCGTATTTTTTGATCTTCTTGTAGATCCTTTGAATAATTTTTTGGTTGTGCAAACCAAAGAGAATGATGATCTTGGGTTGCACCAAGTCTGAAACCAAGTGGATTTATTTTTTGTCCCATAATCCCCCACTACTATATATATCGTGAAACGTGACATCTGTTTGTATTTTTTTTTTATTCATTCGATTTTTTTTAAGCATAACATAATATAGCGTATTTGTATTTTTTATAATATAAAATATTCTTCCTTTAAGTATTCCTCAGCTCTAATTTATAGAATTTCCTTTTATCTATTTCTTCCTCTTCATCTAAAGATATATCTTTCAATACAATAGTTATATGACAAGTGGATCTTTTTATAGGATAACCTCGTCCTCGAGCCCGGGGCTTTAATTTTTTCACAGTTGTGCCCTCGTTGACTTC